TGGTAAGGCGGGGGACTGCAAATCCTTTTTCCCCAGTTCAAATCCGGGTGTCGCCTGATTAACAAAAGACTCGGAATCTCTTACCCTCCTAATAGAACTCACTAAATTCTTGCCCGGCAGAAGCAGAGGTAAGGAGCGAGGACTGTCGATACTGGATTTTAAGAATCAGGGGAGGGGGTTCTATAAAAGACTTTCAATTATTTCTTCAAAAATCCGGGTGTGGCCCAAACCGGTATCATACCAATACAATATGAATAAAGAAATACTCACTTATTACTGATGCGCTCAGGCTATTGATTTGATTTATCAATCGAATCAAATCTATAGTAAGATTCAATTGTGAGATTCAGAACTACGAAAGTCGGGGACCGTAAATCCGTGTATACAAAGGAAGGTTCCTAAGGGACTGTAAATCCTTGCTCCTAGGATCCAAGTAGGTATTATAGGAAGGACTCTAAATACTTCCTAATTACCTCACCCTACTGGTGTTTACTGACTGAGTCTTGAATTAGATTGGGTAGACTGATGGAGAATCAAATAAGGAGTTGTGGAAAGAACTGAAGATACTTTGTATCCAGACAAACTTACGAGAGTCTCTGAGTGCTCAGGTTTTCAATTTTCAATTAATATTAATATTGTATGGGTGATTGCCTTTTATAGAATATTTATAGAATCAAAGTAGAAAAAAAAAAAAAAAATGATTTCTTTTGGGTAACCCTGCCAAGAATGTAATAGGGCGTCTTCCAATTGTTTCACAGAAGTAGAGACAGTAAGGCTTAGATGGGAGATAGGGATATGTGATAGATAGTTATCTATCTTGATGGTATATTTTTTTTTTTCTACTTTTGTTTATGAAAGGCAACAAAACAAACAATAGGCCTTACTATTCCTACATGTTCCATTAGTAACATCCCCTTGAGACTCCCAAGGAAGTAACTACGTATCTTGCTTGTACTTAGTGCTTCCCGATTCCACAAGAAATCATATAGGGACTTGTTACGAGTGTATTCATTGGGTTGGTTCATCAATAACGTTAGGTCACAATCCCATTTTGACTCTGCACCATTGATTCCACTATTATTAGTGATCAATAATGGAATAATTCCTTTATATTCATAGAGATAGGGGACACAATTCACATGGATATAGTAAGTCTCGCTTGGGCTGCTTTAATGGTAGTCTTTACATTTTCCCTCTCACTCGTAGTATGGGGAAGAAGTGGACTCTAGGGGTACTACTAATTGAGTAATCGAATTGTATCAATTGTTTAATAGATCGTTCTGCAAAGCGTTTTAAAATCAAAATATCTCCACTTCATAAATTCTATTGGAATCCTAAGAACCTTTTGATCAAACAAATATTTCAACGACTGGATTCCCAATGGGAAATTTTTCCAACCGAATTCTTGCTAAATATTCTATTTTGAGGAACCGGCTCTTACTAGAATTATGCATATTACAATGAGGAGCAGCCAACCCCTATTTTTTTTTTGATTTGTTTCCCTCTTCTCTTTGCTGTTCAAAGAAGAAGCCATTCTTCTATTACGTAGATATGTACTTTCTACCGAGGCGACATAGACATAGTCGTTGTCCAAAGAAAAGAGGTATTACGAATAACATAATAAAATCTTGCGGGTATGCGTACTTACCGTTTTGTTTTATACTCCTAGGAATCTTATTTATGCTTTATTGACTCGCCTCATGTCATGGTTCAAGCATGAAAAATCGGTGGGGTCTACCACATCCTTTTCAAAATCCGAAGAAGTTACTATAGAACTCTTTGGATCATCTGTTAACGGATCAATCAATTACTTCTTCGTAATGCTAAAAAAAAGGGCTTGGTTTTCTTTTATATAATATATGCCTATGCCCATACTATTCTTCCTCCATTGATTCTTTCGATGGATCCGGAGATTCATATTGAAAATAATTAGAAACCCAGGAATTAGAAGAGTTGACGTTCGATTATTTCAGATTGATCAGGATCAATACAAATTGATGTAGCAAAGAAATAGAATTGGAGTGCTATTTACATGTACATATATATATGATATGTAGGTATATATTGTGGATTGATTTATATCAAGCCCATATCTTTCTACAATAATAGATAGTGTGGTAGAAAGAACTATATGAACCTTTCTACCATACTATCTCATATACTGCTGACTCCAACCCGATCATTTCATTTAAGACTTGGAATTTGAATCCCTTTCTTCAATCGTTGATAAGAACTAAGAACTAATAAGTAAAGTTTCATTCAAATTAATCACTTTGACTAACTGTTTTTACGTAGATGATAAGTAAAAAAGCAGTAGGAACTAGAATGAACAGCGCAGTAGCAATAAATGCGAGAATATTGACTTCCATAATCTCATCGTTTTTTTGCTTCGCAATAACTCGGGATCTAATCCCATAGAGATGATAAGTCTTTCTCCTGTAAATTCAATGGCATGGATTGCATCCTGATGATACTGAATCGTATCAATATCATGAATAACAATATCTGATCTATCAAATTGATTCATCGTCGAGAATTGAATAGTATAACATAGGAAGATCTTTTATCCATACCGAATCCAAAATGGGATTCCTGGTCCAATCAAGAATCCCATTGAATGTATCATTTCCACTCTTTCTTTTCTATAACCTGCCGTCTTCCTTATACAATCATCCGACCGCCGTTCCATTGGTCACAAACCCCAATGGTAGGGATGAAATGAAAAAAGAAATGAGTTAAGTTCGAAACGAAGTTTTTGTGAAGATCTAATCTTCTTGGAAGACAGAGAAGTGTGATAAAGATTGGTTCGGTATAAAAGATCTAATATAATATTCCGACAAATTCACTATTTTATTTATTGATTTTGTTTTTTCTTCGATGGGGCCATTAAAATATGAAGGAACAAAAAGATCATCCCCCCCTAGAACAAGAGGGGCAGATCTTTGTTTGATCTTTTATTAGTATCCTCTGTCCTTGGATTGGAACTGGGACACATACATCAAAAATTAAGTATGCAATTTTAATGAGATAGAGAAATTGTTTTCAATCAGTAATTTAGGTTCCACAAAATCGGAGCTAGAAAAAAAGGGTGGTAGGTTTAATCTTAAAAGTACTCTGTCGGGGCAACTAGTAACTATCTATATTAAGTTAATTGTCTATCGTACAATAAACGAATACAATTTGTGTATGTGCTCCCGGGAAACCTATGGGTACTCTATTCCATGGATCAGGAGCAATCGAAAAAGACAGACCCGTGCGGTCTCTCTTGAAATCCTGAATAGGGCGATACTACTGATCAATCTACATACGTCTCTCCCCCATCAATCGGTACTAGTTGAAGTAATTGAAATTCCCGTATTTCTCCCATGAGAAATGCGAAACGAAAAACATGAAAGAAATAAGGATCCCCTGGGGGATTAAAGGGGATTAAATCCTGCTCCTTGTCTCCCCCTCTTCACAGAAAACGGAAAGATGAGTTGATGGATTCATCGGATTCTAGGTCGGGACTGACGGGGCTCGAACCCGCAGCTTCCGCCTTGACAGGGCGGTGCTCTGACCAATTGAACTACAATCCCGGGGAAATGAGGTGTACAGCATACATACATATTCTTATAATTTCATTCGAACCCTTCTATTCTATTTAATTGAAAATCAACGTCTTGTAACAGAAAGACGAGTGATATACTGATATCTACACGGATATGGACTATAGCGAGAGTGACGCGGATTACTAGTAATCCTGTGGATTCTTTTATTGCCAAATCGATTGATAATCAATCTTTCAGTGAAAAAACAAAAAAGGACTCTTTTTTGTTTTTTTCTTTATTCCACTTATATTTACAGATTCTTGTTAATTATTTACAGATTATTATTAATATCGTTAGAAAGATCAAAAACACGCAGGATAAGATAAATAGGGATATAGCAGAAAAAATGGACGGACTCTTTCTTTCTATATATCAGGTATTTATGGAGGACTAATTGGTTATACCATCCTCATGGATCGGCGAATTATTGGGCCGAGCTGGATTTGAACCAGCGTAGACATATCGCCAACGAATTTACAGTCCGTCCCCATTAACCGCTCGGGCATCGACCCAGGAAGAATCCATTCTAGGCTTATTGATAATCCATGGTCAACTCCCTTTCGTCTTACCCCCAGGGGAAGTCGAATCCCCGCTGCCTCCTTGAAAGAGAGATGTCCTGAACCACTAGACGATAGGGGCATACCTGCCCGATCGCCATCATACTATCTATGCTCATAGTATGAGCAGTTTTTTGAAATTGTCAATGCTATGACTAGATCGAAGAATCTTTCTTGCTTACAAGAATGGAATATCATTTTTGGGTTGTTGATTCATGAACCATCCTATGGACAGAGTATAGGATCCTTCAGGGAGTGATTTATCCGACAGAAAAAAGGCAAAGCCCATTCCATTTCTTCAATTTCCACTCGTCGATTCGTTCATCGTTAAGATGAGCTATGCCTATCCCACACTAACACTAAGCTAAGCCAGGAAATTCAGAAACGATAGAATTTTTTTTTTGATTTATTCAAAAAGGATGATGTAGAACTCGTAAATCTGGAAAGGGATCGACAAATAATCGAAAAGATTCTTTTCTCTATAATAATTTGGTTTAGGGTACGGGTCGAATCCCTTCATCACATGATTCGATGAAATATCTTGGATCTATATCGGATTGATACATGTATCAATCAATCAAGTGAATCTCGTCCGGATGGGTCAATAAAAGAAATTAGGAGCGGCCCTGAAACAACTCATTGCATTGATATTTCTCAAATATAAATAACTAAAACTTCCTAGGTAAATCCATTTTCTTGTTCCTGAATGAGCCCTTATGTATACATGTATATATGTGCATGTAGTACATACATAGGTACATGTAGTAGACTCTATAGTAGCTAGTGGTTAATTCATGAATTGAAGAAAATGGGCCCTTTTAACTCAGTGGTAGAGTAACGCCATGGTAAGGCGTAA